TGTTCTCTGATAGCACCTGCCCCCGTAGAGATTTCTCGGTTTCGAAATGTCTCGAAACCTTGAGTAGTAAAAAAGAGTGGGATGCTGTATTGCCAGGATTGGATTTCATATTCGAATGAACCTCGTAATCGTAAAAAAGTAGGTTTTTTAGCTATGGACCTAGCAAAAGAAAAATTGAGATAGGTTCCTATAGTATTGGATTCCCCCCCTCACAATCGGACGTGAAGGTTTCCTCTCATCCGGCTCAAGTAGTTACACCAAATAAAGAAATGGGTTCTTCTTCTTTTTAAACTTTGTTCGAGAAAACCCTACAAAAAGCTACTCTTTACTCAAGTTCCCAGTAAGGACCAGCCTCATTCTTATCTTATTTGATTTTCACTCTAACCTTTTATACTTTCTTTTATGTTTACAAAAAAAAAAAATGAAAATGTGAAATTCTTGAGTAGTCTACTTCCCCTCAAATTATGAATCCCCTGAAAGGAATATTTTTGGACTCTTAAAGGATTTCTTTGTCTATATATTGTATTTTTCCATTGGATCTTTTTTAGGTCTCTACTCACCTCGATGGTTATTATCCCTTGAAGCATATATGCGATAGATAAGCTCCCGTAACCATATTCGCTTGTGCTTGCCTGAACATAATTTCTTTTTCAAAGAAATGGAATGTATAATTTCACAAAAAGAAAAGTCTTTTTTCACGAGGTATAACTAACTATTCCTATATTATCTGTTACGAAATCGACCATGGATCAATTCCCCTTTTCTTCCATTTTGAAATCTTGAATGCACCCATAATTCTGAGCTTCATGTTCCTCCTCCCAAGATACATGTCAGAGCCAGGGGCATCCCAATCAGATTAAACGGGATGACAGTTTCTCAGTCCAAATCTGTCAAATGAAAATTTCGATCAAATCACACATCGCAATATACTAGGCCCTCTAATTCCCTAAGGGGCTTATCTAAAAGATTCGCAATATAACTAGGAAGACGTTTCAAATACCACACATGAGTCACTGGACATGTCAGTTTGATGTATCCCATTTGATACCTTCGTATCCGAGAATCAACAAATTCCACCCCGCATTCTTCACAAAATTTCGGGTCTTCTTTTTCAGTCCCAATTCCTCGGTAATTTCCACAAGCACAAATCCCACTTTTTATGGGTCCAGAAATTCTTTCACAAAACAATCCATCTTTTTCCGGTTTATTAGTTTTATAATGAAAAGTATAGGGTTTTGTCACCTCTCCAACTATCTCTCCATTGGGTAAAATCTTTTTTGCCCAAGCCCTGATTTGTTGAGGGGAAACTGATCCAATTCGAAGTTGTTGATGTTTATACTGGTCAATCATAGAATAGAAATTCTGATTCATTGAGATCAAGCTTCCTTCCTATCCATCTGGAAGTTCTTTTCAGATACAAGGAAATGATTCAGTTCCAGGGACAAAGATCGTAGTTCTCGAACGAGCAATCGAAAAGATTCTGGAGCACCCTCTGGGTTAGGTACTGTTGCCCCAATAATCATAGCACCAAGTACTTCTTGACGAGCTCTAATATGATCAGATTTGTAAGTAAGCATCTCTTGTAAGATATGAGCAACACCAAATCCCTCTAGAGCCCAAACTTCCATTTCCCCTACTCTTTGTCCCCCTTGTTTGGCCCTCCCTCTAAGGGGTTGTTGTGTAACAAGTGCGTAATGCCCACTGGAACGTCCATGGATTTTATCATCAACTTGATGGATTAATTTTAGGATATAGGACTTTCCTATTAGAACAGGTTGTTCAAAAAGATCTCCTGTTCTTCCATCAAATATTCTGCTTTTTCCCGGATATTCGGGTTCAAATACCCATGGATTTTTTGTTTTCTTACTGGCTTCATATAATTCGGAAAACACTAGTTTTCTTGAGGCCTCTTGCTCATATCTCTCATCAAAAGGTCCTATTCTATAATGTTTCTTTAGCAGATCCCCCGCTAACCCGAGTGAACATTCAAATATCTGTCCCACATTCATTCGTGAGGGGACTCCTAATGGGTTGAATACCATATCAACGGGCGTTCCATCTTGCAAATAGGGCATATCTTGTCTAGACAAAATCTTAGAAATTATACCCTTATTCCCATGCCTTCCAGCTACTTTATCACCTACTTTGATTTCACGTTTCTGTGAAATATATACACGAATCCTTTCTGGATTAGAATTAGAAACCCCTCTTCTATGGATCCATCTCACATCAATAACTCGACCCCTTCCCCCTATAGGTAGTCTTAGAGAAGTTTCTTTTGAAGTGGATACCTGAATGCCAAGTATAGCTCGTAATAATCTATCCTCCGGGGCATATGAGGATTCGCTCGCTGCCTGAGGTGTTAATTTACCTACTAAGATATCGCCTGTTTCTATCCAAGATCCCAGCATTACAATTCCATTTCTGTCTAAATTTCGGAGTAAACGAGCCTCTAAATGCGGGATCTCCTTAGTGATTCTTTCAGGACCTTGGCTTGTTACATGAGTCTGAATTTCATATTTCCGGATGTGAAAAGAAGTATAAATATCTTTATAAACCAGACGTTCGCTAATTAGTACTGCGTCTTCAAAATTGTAACCTTCCCATGGCATATAAGCTACTAATACATTTTTTCCTAAAGCGAGTTCCCCACCAGCTGTAGCCGCACCACCCGCTAGAATTTGTCCCTTTTTAATGTATTTACCCCGCTGAACCTGAGTTTTTTGATTCATACAAGTATTTTTGTTGGAACGTTGATACATAACCAATGGAATGCTTAGAGTATCCCCATTACTTGAGAAAATGATCTTTTGAGTATCAGTATAAATGATTTTTCCCTTGCATTCGGCTATAACTGAAACCCCCGAATCTAGAGCCGTTTGTCCTTCCAACCCAGTTCCAACAATGCACTTCTCGGACCGAGAAAGGGGAACTGCTTGGCGCTGCATATTAGAACTCATTAAAGCTCGATTCGCATCATTATGTTCAATAAAAGGAATGAGGGAAGCTCCAATAGAAAAATATTGGAAGGGAAAAATGCTTCTAAGATGAATCTCTTCCCATGCAATAGTCAGGAATTCTTGACGATATCGAGCTGGAACAACCTGTTGTTCTTGAATATCCCGATTCAAGGCCAAAGAATTTCCTGCTGCTACCATATAATATTCATCTCTATTTGGTGATAAATAAACCATCTGTGCCTCTTTTGATCTCTCAGATAATCCATAAAATGGACTCTCTATAGATCCCCAATAACCAACCTTCACATGAATAGCTAATGATCCCATAAGTCCAACATTGATTCCTTCGGACGTATCAATTGGACAAATACGTCCATAGTGACTCGGGTGGATATCTCGTATTCGAAAACTAGCAGTTCGCCCCGTCAATCCTCCAGGACCCAAATAACTCCATTTTCGCCCATGAACAATTTGTGTCAACGGATTAGTTCGATCCAAAACTTGAGATAAAGGGTGTAGGCCAAAAAACGATTCATAAGTAGTTGTTAATGAAGTTGAAGTTACCAAATTTTGAGGAGTCGGTATCAATTTATGCCTGATTGCTCCACATATAGTTCCTCGAACCGTATTTTCTAAACGAACAAGAGCTAATCCAAATTGATCCTGTAATAGATCTGCTACAGAACGAATACGTTTATTTTTCAAGTGACTCATATCGTCAAGTGTACCCATTCCCAATTTAATTCCAATCAAATGATCCACAGCAGCCAATAAATCTCGTGGTAACAAAAATGTATTGTTTTGGGGTATATCAAGATTAAGTCTCCGGTTTAGATTTTGTCGACCAATCTTTCCTAACTCACATCTTTGTTGAAAAAATTTCTTTTGTAATTCCTTGCATAAGGACTCAGAAAATACTGGATCCCCCCCTACACAGGCAAATTGTTGATAAAACTCCAAAATAGCATTTTCTTTTGACCCAATCTTTTTTTTCTCTTTATCATTCGGGAAAGACAAGAAAATCTCAGGGTAACAAACATTATCTAAAATTTCTCTTATATTCGAACCCATAGCTGATGATAGAACTAGAATAGATATTTTTTGTTTTCTACTTACACGGGCCCATATCCTTGCTTTTCTATCAATTTCTAATTCCGACCTTCCTCCCCAATCCGATATTATAGTACTGGTATAGACAGAAACTCCGTTATGTTCCAATTCTGAACGATAGTAAATACCGGGACTTTGCAATATTTGGTTGATCACAATTCGGTATATTCCATTTACTATAGAGGTTCCAAAAGAATTCATTATAGGGATGTTTCCAATAAAAACGGTTTGTTCTTGCATATTTCTACCGGTTTTCCAAATTAAGACCGCGGGTACATATAATTCAGAAGAATATGTGAGTGATTCATACACAGCATCTCTTTCTGTTATCAAGGGCTCTACCAATTGATATGTTTCCACAAATAATTGAAATTCAATTTCTTGATCTCTATCTTCAATTTTTTGAAACTTATGAAATTCTTCCGTCAAGCCCTGATTAATGAACCTACAAAATCCCTCAAATTGTATCTGACTAAATCCAGGTATTGTGGACATTCCCTCATTTACATTCTGGAGCATCTTAATCTGAAGTTTCCTCTTTATTGAAAAAATCCCATTATCGGCTTTTGGCTCACTATTCATCGAACCCTACCAATTGATCTAGCAATGAGGGAATGGATATTCTGTTTACTGAATCACATAAAATTTTAGTCAACCCCATCCATATATATCGTATGAACGAAAGCAAGACAGAGAAATGAAGGGCATTTTCGATGTTTCGATGCAAGTTTGAATTTGATCTTGAGACAGGTACAAATAGAAAGAAATGGAAATTAAGAAAGCATTCCTGGGAAAAATTCTGTCACTTAGGCTGATGGAGTCTTTTATCGGATATAAAAATTGATCCAATTTAGACTTAATACCTAATTCTTTTATTATGATATTAATGATGATATTATGATCAGCGTACAAAAAAAAAAAAAAATCAATGAGTTTATGATTTAATCTGCTCTCTATGAATGAGAGAAAAACAGAAGAATCAGGAACAGCATAGAGTTTCCCTTTTTTTTTAGCACACGCAATTGAATGTTCAAAAAGGAATTCACAAATCTTTTTCTGGTAGTAAAATTTAAAAAATACAATGGAATTGCGTACGTATATAGTCATAGGAGTAATCTTTAGGAAGTACATGACGATATAGCTATCTAGCTATCCGTATATCACATCTTTTATAAGAATTGAACTTGGTGCAACCTAGGTTAGGTCGTACTCTATCATAATCTCTATCTTCTATTCATATTCAATGAAATATTCAAGCACGATGATCCTATATAGGGATATGTGCATAAGAAATAGACCCGGCTTGGTATCCACGTATAACAATTTCTGTTCTAGAGTTTACACTTTTCTGGGGTTTACATATACACATAGATTTTCTTATAATTAGATAATTAGAATTTATCATGTAATTGATAATGATTAGTCGGAAATCAATTGGATTTTGCATCCATTAAGATAAGGAGATACAAAATTAAGAGCTGTTCGCTAATTCAAAGTAAGAAAAGTAAGTAAGAATAAAAGAGTAATAATTCAATATTAAATAGTTAATGGAGTAAAGAGTAATTTATTCGAAATTTCCCTACATTTTCAAGTCTGTGACCGGGCCGGGAATCTTTTCACTTTTCTATAGATCTATCGAATCTATAGAAAAGTGAAAAGAGAAGATAAGTTTTTAAGCGACGCGTGTTTTGAGATAAAATGAATCGAAGAAAAGAATATAAATCGGATCCAATAAAAAAGAGGAATTTTTTTTTTGAAAAGGATAAGTACAATGGGATTGAAGATCCAAAAATAAAAGAAATTAAGAAAGTAAAAAATTCAAATCAAAACCAAAATGAGGAGAGGAATAGAAAGAGAATAAAATAGAATATCTAAAGAATATCTAAGTATAAGAATATTCTTATATACTTATATTCTTAATATAATATTCTTAATATAATATATAGTTTATATATTTTATATATTCTAATAGATTATAGAATTTTAGATAATTGAATCTAATTCAGAATAGAATTAATTTAGAATAGAATCTTATAGAATTTATATACTTTTATACTTTACATAGAATTTATTATATAATTTCTTTCTTCTTTATTCTTCTTCATTTCTTTCTATGTTTTGGATGTAATTTGGCGGCATGGCCAAGTGGTAAGGCGGGGGACTGCAAATCCTTTATCCCCGGTTCGAATCTGGGTGTCGCCTGATCAACAAAAAAAAATACTTAGAATTTCTTAATCCTGTTGATCGAACTTGACGAATTCTTGCCCCGCAAAAGCATAGGCAAGGGCTAGGTCTGTCGATACTTGATTTTGAGAACCATAGGTCCTATAAAAGACTGTCATCTTTTTTCTCAAAATCTGGGTTCTGAGTGTGGCTCAAAAAAATACCAATAAATCTGAAGCAACCCAATCTTATGAAATATTGGTTTGGGCTATTCTGAATTGAATCAAATAAAAGAAATAGCGAGAATTCATTCTGGAGAACTATGAAAGTAAGAAGTCGGAAATCTTGGTATCCAAACCAAAGGTTCCTAAGAGACACTCCTTTTTGGCTACTAAGGTTTAAGAAAAGATTATAAAAAAGACTATAAAGACTCCCTAATTATTTTACACTTTTCTTAATATTGAGGTAACTCTGTTTGCGATGAAATTAGATTGGATAGGCTGATGGTAAATTCATTTAAGAATTGTGGCAAAGAACTAAAGAGACTTTGTATTCATACTCACTAGAGGTTCTGAGTACTGTTCATAAATTGAATCAGAATGGTTGACTGGCTCTTCTTTGTATTTGTATCTTTTATTTTTTCTTATTCTATTTTTTTTTCATTTCTTTGCTATTTCAATAGAATTATATAGAATAAGAAATCTATGAACTTTTTATGAGTGGATTCATGAAATTGTTTCATAAAAAGCCCTAAGTAAGAATCCTGTTTTGACTCTGCACCATTGATTCCACTATGATTATGAATCAATAATGGAATCATTCCTTCATTTCATAGAGATAGGGATAGGGGGCATCATTCGCATGGATATAGTAAGTTTCGCTTGGGCTGCTTTAATGGTAGTGTTTACATTTTCTCTTTCACTTGTAGTATGGGGAAGGAGTGGGCTTTAGAGCTAGGAATAGGAATAATACTTTACTGAAGAATCTACTTCTATCAATTGTGATCGTTTTGCGAAAGCTTAAAAAAACTTGACTTGCTTTAGTTTATCTATATCTATATATTAGATCTTAGATATAGATATCTATTGTCAATTGATCTATATAAGAGAAAGCTTCTTTCTGTATACAATACAACTTTCTGTTTTATGTACTAAGAAGATGAATAAATATGAAATATTCTACAATACTCAATTGTATAGTGTGGTAGAAAGAGCTATATATAGTTCTTTCTACCACACTATCTCAGATACTTCTGATTCCACATTTC